CTGATTTTTGCTCAATCACCCGTTATGGTAATACATAGAAACGATAGTGAAAACTCTATGTGGTTGATCTTTTGAGTTGAGCCCGCTTCAAGCCAGGATGACTAATCAACCAATCTTGGGGTAAAAGTCTTGCTTCTATTTACTTTTTTTTTATTCTTGTACGTAGGAAATGAGACTCAATCTTTTTACTGCTAATTTCTAAGCTGTTTTCTTTCACTCATACAACTATCTGATTTAGGTCATCAAACTGAATGATGAATAAAAAAAGGAGATATCTATTCAATTTCTTTTCGAAAAAGAAAGGAATAAATAAAAGTTTCTGTTTTAACGAATCGCACGTAGAGATATTGATAACACACAAAGGGTTAATGGTATTTCATAACTAATCGATTGAGCAGCGGCTCGTAGACCACCTAAAAAAGAATATTTATTATTTGATCCATATCCTGACATAAGGAGTCCAATGGGAGCAATACTGGAAATGGCAATCCATAAAAAAACACCGATATTGAGATCAGATAAAACAAGGTGATAACTAAAAGGAATTACTGAATAACTTAGTAAAATTGATATAACTGCTATGGATGGTCCTATACTGAATAAACGAGTATCTCCTCTAGATGGAAAAAGATTCTCTTTGAAAATAAGTTTTGTCCCATCTGCTAAAGCTTGAAGAATTCCCCAAGGACCGGCGTATTCGGGACCAATACGTTGTTGTATTCCTGCAGATATTTCTCTTTCTAACCACACAATTACGAGTACACCTATTGTGATTCCCAATACAAGAGTCAAAATAGGGAAAAACATCCCTATGATTCCATAGACTTCTTTTAAAGATTCCAATCTAGAAAAAGAATTTATATCTTGTACTTCTGTTGTATCAATTATCATTTTAACGATCAACTTCTCCCATAATGATATCTATGCTACCTAGTATTGTCATAATATCGGCCAATTTCATTCTTTTAACTAACTGAGGAAGAATTTGCAAATTGATAAAACCAGGTGGACGAATTTTCCACCTCCAAGGAAAACCACTCTGATCTCCTATTAAAAAAATTCCCAATTCTCCCTTTGGGGCTTCAACTCTTACATAAAGTTCTTGCTTCGGTAATTCAAAAGTAGGAGAAGGTTTTTTACTAATGAATCGATATTCAAAATCATTCCATTCTGGATCCCTTTCTCTAGCAAAGTCTGGATCCCTTTCTCTAGCAAAGAATCGGGTTTCTAAATTCTCATAGGGTCCCCCTGGAATTCCTTCCAGAGCCTGTTGAATAATTTTTATTGATTCCCTCATTTCAGCGATTCGGACTAAATAGCGAGCTAATGAATCTCCTTCTTTTTGCCAATGGATTTCCCAATCCAATTCGTCGTAACATTCATAATGATCAACTTTACGAAGATCCCATTGGATTCCGGAAGCTCGTAGCATTGGTCCCGATAAACCCCAATTTATTGCTTCTTCTGGACCAATAATGCCTACCCCCTCAACTCGTTCTAAAAAAATAGGATTTCGCATAATAAGTTTTTGATATTCAGAAACCGCTGTTAAAAAATAATCACAGAAATCCAAACATTTATCTATCCATCCATAAGGTAGATCGGCCGCTACTCCTCCGATACGAAAATAATTATGCATCATTCTCATACCGGTGGAAGCTTCGAATAGATCATATACTAATTCTCTTTCTCTGAAAATATAGAAAAAAGGAGTCTGTGCACCAATATCTGCCATAAAGGGGCCAAGCCATAACAGATGAGAAGCTATACGACTCAACTCTAACATAATTACTCTGATATAACTGGCTCTCTTAGGTACTTGAATGTTTCCCAACTGTTCTGGTCCATTTACGGTTATTGCTTCTGTGAACATAGTAGCTAAATAATCCCAACGTGTTACATAAGGCAGATATTGTATAACTGTTCGATTTTCCGCAATTTTTTCCATTCCTCTGTGTAAATAACCCAATATAGGTTCACAATCAATAACATCTTCGCCATCTAGAGTAAGGATGAGCCGAAGAACACCATGCATTGATGGGTGGTGAGGTCCCATATTGACTATCATGAGGTCTTTTCTTGTAGTTGTTACATTCATAGGTTATTCCTCGATTCATTCTTTCATGAATTGCTGAAAATGAAAAGAAGTTCATTAAAATTCAAGATCTAATAAAAAAATCAAATAATTCAAATTCCTTTTTCAATTAACGAGTTTTTGATTCCCGAATATCCAGCTGACTAATTAATTCTTTATAACGTACTCTATTTTTCTTTGACAAATAAGAGAGCAGTCGTTGGCGTTTTCCCAGGATTTTACGTAGACCTCTCTGAGATAAATAGTCTTTTCTGTGCAATTCTAAATGTGAAGTCAGTCTTCGTATCTTATTGGTGAAATGAAATACTTGAAATTCAACGGACCCCCTGTTTTCTTCTTTTTCTTCTTGTGAAATAACTGAAATGAATGAATTTTTTACCATAAAACGGATTTTCTATCCTCTTTTTTTTTAATGGATTTTACTGATCAGTAAGAATAATGCTAGTCATTTTAATTTGGTATACACAATAATCTTAATTTCTTTATGAACTCCTAATTTTATCAAATAAAATTAATCAATCCAATTTTCTTTTCAATTTTATTCGTATAGGAATATGAAAATTCGTATAGGAATAGGAAAGGATGATATATTTCTACATTTAGAAAAGATACAAAATTTTGGATCTAATCTAATAATAAAATAAAAAAATAAGAAGATTCCGTTAATCATTTATAGATCTATTGGATATTGATACATGCATTGATCATGTATCAGACTGGAAGGTAAGACAATACATGGGTGCAACTATTTGTTTCATATACCATACATATATGGTACAGAATATATATGAAAAACGCATCATTAACAAATTTGCAATCGTGGATACATATTTATCCTTATCATACTGAAGTGGCTCCCATTATTGGTATCAAACCAATATCGATTCATACAAGATAAATCTTCTAATCGAGAATTAGGCCAAAGAACGAACTTTAATTTAATTAGTTTCTTTTTATCAAAATGTTTTCTTTTATCCAAAACAAAGTTTTTTACGTTGTTGCAAAATACTGGATTTTTATGAATACCATCTCTCTTCCGTGAATTGAAACAAATTAGAATTCTTAATTCTTTACGTCCTTTAGTGGATAAAACTTTTTCGGGAACAAAGAACAAATCATAATGATTTTTGTATCTATTTTCAGCCATTCTTTGATGTCTTTCAATGGATTTATCCAAATTAATCTTAGCAATATAGCTTTTTTCTCGGTATCTTTGATTAATTGGGGGCTTACTCTTATGAACCAATGAAATATTTAGACTTTGGTACATAATAAATTGTCCGTCATTTTTTATAGACAAACGAACTGGTTCGATAATTAATATACCCTTTTTCATTAATTCTGTAAGAGTTAAATCCTTTTGAATCATCAGAATATCTAAACTCATTTCTCCCCTTTGAATAGAGGATATAGCAATTTCTCTTGGATTTATCAGTCTAAGTAGGAGACAATATACTTTGATATTATTGATCATTCTTTGATTTAAAGAATCATCCCATCTCAATTGAAAACGTAAATACCTTTTTAGGAAGAAATCAAGTTCTGCTTCCGTGTTGCTCTTATATTGCTTTTTCTTTATACGTTTTTTCATATCTGAGCTTGCATAATCTTCTTCAATAGCTTTTTCTTGGTTTGAGAGAAGTGATCCAAGGTTCGCTTGATTTTGTGCATCTGATTTAAGATTATCTCGACTTGCGGATTCTTTTTCTTCTTGATTTCGATTCTCTAATTCAATCGATTTTTTTTCATTCGAAAATAGAAAAAGATTCCTTTTGTTCTTTCTAGTGATGTTTTTATTTTCACTACCATTTTCATTAAAATTTAAAAGAAGTAGTTGGATTGGTATGATCCACGGTCTCATAATATATGTATTATAAAGCAGCACAAATTCTGGAAAGAACCAAAGTTTCAGATTCGATATGGGACGACTTAGTATTTCTTCATTCATTCCGATCCAATCAAAAAGGTCTTTTTTTTTGTTGGATGCCGTAATTCCTCTATTTTGGGAAATTTTAAGATAAAAAAGACCTTTTTGATCCATTTTATCAATTATTTGATAATTATTAATCCCAGTATTAGTATTTTTATTACCATTGGTATCGATATCGATCCAGGACTCAATATCGACTTTATTTCGAAGACAAAAATCGAAAATTCTCCAATCAAAATATTTTCTATCTGTAAATTTATCCAGATTCATAATAGTATCATCTTCTAAATTAATAGGAATAATACCTCCTGTCATATCAACGAATTTACCCTTTTTATATATCTTATTGTAATTATAACAAATCTCTTGTTTATTATTTAAACGTAATGGTGATACAGAAATATGTGAATCCTTCTTATTTTCATAATTAATCGATTTATATGAAAAAAGGTCATATTTATAGTATTGTTGAAAGTTATATTTTGAATTTGATTCAAAATCATTTAATTTTTTGTAATTAATTAATATTAATCGATCTTTTTCATCTGAATGCTTTTTGTTTAAATCTTTATTTTGCACTATACGGGTTTGATTGAATCTATTTCGCCATTTGTGTGGTACTAATCGATACCATCTAATCGGAGATAAATCATATTGATAATGAACCCTTAACCAGTTTTTCCATTGAATCATTCCCGAATTCCAAATATTTTTATGTTTTAATTCAGAATGAAAAATTCCTTGTGTTTCAAAATAATCCTTTATTTTATTCTTAAGAAAAAGAGATGTTCCGTGATATTGATATTGAAGAACATATCTTAACTTATACAAGTTACGAATTTGCGTTTGATATAATTGGTAAAATACATATGCTTGTGAGAATGAGGATAAAAAAATCTTTGATTTTTTATTACTAATATCCGAAATTGATTTTTTTATAGTCCAAATAAAACGAATTGTATTTTTATTTCTTTTATCAATTTTTTCTTTATTTCTTTCATTATTGTAAATGTATTTATCAATCATTTTTTTTGAATTATCAAAAAAAAGTTGTGTAGTGATCCTCGGAATATTAATGATACATAGAAGGATATCTATGTATATCCTTTCAATTAAAAATTTGAAAAAAGAATATGATTTGTGGATTAATCGAACATTTCTTCTTTTGAATTTCTTTAATTTATGCCAAATATTTTTTATTGATGCTAATAGTTTAGTAGGATAACTTCTTTTATTAGAACTAATATTTATATTGATTTCCGGAGTTAAAAATCCTTTCTTCTTATCTTTTGTAATTTTTTCTATTTGATTCCTGATTGTGCTGGTTCTATCAGCCAGATCTTTCATTTTTTTTTCTGTCAAATTCATAAATAGAATTTGAATGGACGATTCATTAATCATCCCATTACTGATTATCCCATCTTTTTCTTTTTTAGTTTCACTCAATTCATATATTTCTCTTAATCCAAATAATTGAATTGGGTTTCTTTTTGAAAGTTCTTTTATTATTCCTTTTAAAAATAGAATGTTTTTCATGACCCATTTTTTTCTTTCTTTTGAAAGGTTTAAAAAAAAATGGATTCTTTCTTTTAAAACCTGTATAACTAAAAAAGAATTCTTTTGCAATTTGATAATTTTTTTTCTGAGTTCTTTAAAAATGGGTTCAAAAAATGAACGTTGTTTTCTGGGAGAACCAAAAGGAAGTTCAGTTTCCATTCCCCAAACTGTTAAAAAACAAAAATCGTTTTTTTGCCCTTTATTTCTCAGCGGATCTTTCTGGGGGGGTGACACCTTAGATCTGTGCCAAGGTTTAAGGCAAAAAGGAAATAGGATCTTTATCTGAATACCGTCTGTCAACCAATTTTTTGGAAATTCGGTTTCTGATAATTGAACACCATTATAGGTGCATTTAACATGCATTTCTCTATTCCAATCTTTTAAGTCCTCGGACCACTCGGGAAATTGAAATAATAACATACGGGCTATATTTTTAGCTATTATCAATGAAGGGAATAGAATATATTTTCTAAGAAAAGATTGGGTTACTAATAGGGATCCTCTTATTACTTGAGCAAATAAAATGCTATCCCAGGCTTCCGCTATTTCTATTCGTGCTTTCTCTTCTCTTTTGTATTCTTCTCTTTTTTCTTCCTCTTTTTTTTTCTCACTTTCTTTTGTCTTTTCCTCCGTATAATCCGAAATTCTTAATTCTGTTGTTTTTTTATACATCCAGTTTTTCAAAATGAATTTTATCATCCCGGAGACATCAAAAGAAAAAAGGGGTTTGTCTATTCTGTCCAAAAAAAGAGTAGAATGCACATTTGCTTGAAACAATTCACAAGTAACTGTTTTACGTCTTTGAGCACGCATAGAGCCTTTGATTATGTCTCGACGAAAATCCGATTGTTGTGAATAACGTATCAAAGCCACTTCGTCGGCTTGATCAGGATTATTAGTATTTTTGCTATTAGCATCAGTATTTTGATGGTTATCAGTAAAAATCACTACACGTTTGGCTTTTCTGGAACGAATCTGATGATCCTCTGCCACGTTTTCTTCGTTTTCTCCCTCCTGTTGTTCCAAATCGTTGATTAATTTGTATGACCACGGAGGAACTTTTTTACTTATTTCTTTTATTCCAATAGATTTTTTTTTACTTCTTTTAGTCTTGGGCTCAGTTATAACTGCGTTGAAGAAAATTTTCAAAATTTTTATTTGATCTTCTGAATTAATTCTTCCTTGTTCAGTTTCTGGAAATGGAAATAAATAAAGTTTTTTTTCTGTTGATAATGAATTTCTATCAAATGCATCTATTTGTTTTTCCAAGTTTTCCTGATCAGTATTAAAAAGTATAACATGAATCTTATTTATCCAACCTGTCTCGATGTAATTTTTTATAGAAATTTTATTTAGGATTGGGGATGAAAAAAAAAATTTGACCCTTCCACGACAGGGCCCTTTCAAAAAAGGATCATATATTTTAGGCAAGTATTCTTTTTTATTTTCATCATTACACAATCTAGTTATTTTTTCGAGTACATCTAGAGTAATGGATCCTTTATTTCGAGTTTCCATTCGATTTCTAAATTCTTTGCTCAAGTTGTTCTTTTTTTGTTCATTGGTATAAATCCAATGATCATACAATTCATCAGAGGGTAGTTTTTCTCTTGTCAACAAAGAAATTTTTTTTTGTATCATTTTCAAGAAAGTTGACAAACTGGGGGGGTACGCAAAAGATATTCTTTCTTTTCCATTGTTTCGACATGTATAAAAAAAATATTGTGACATTTCATTTCTTACGGCATTTTCAAATTGATTGTTTTTTATATATCGCAATGGACGATTCCATCGTTTATAGTCGAAAAGAAGAGTCACAAGAGGTTTTTCAAACCATAATAAAAATGGATCTTCTTGAAATATTTCTAATTTCGAATTCTCTTTATTTTTATTCCGATCCATATAAGAAGTTTTATAA